TGGGGCTGATCCTGAGCTGCCATCCACGCACGAATACCCTCATTTAAAAGAATATTTTTGGTGTAGAAAGTCTCAAATTCAGGATCTTCCGCTGCACGGATTTCCTGGGAAACGAAGTCATAGGCACGTAGGTTCAGAGCCAGGCCGACTACGCCAATAGCACTCATCCATAAACCGGTGACGGGTACAAATAGCATAAAGAAATGTAACCAACGTTTATTGGAAAAAGCAACACCAAAGATTTGGGACCAAAAGCGGTTAGCAGTGACCATTGAATAAGTTTCTTCAGCTTGAGTTGGGTTAAAAGCGCGGAAGGTATTTGCACCATCACCGTCCTCGAATAGAGTGTTTTCTACAGTCGCCCCATGAATAGCGCATAGCAGAGCCGCGCCTAATACTCCGGCAACTCCCATCATATGAAATGGGTTCAACGTCCAATTATGAAATCCTTGGAAAAAGAGGATGAATCGAAATATCGCTGCTACGCCAAAACTCGGCGCAAAGAACCAACCAGATTGCCCCAGTGGATAAATAAGGAATACGGAAACAAAAACAGCGATTGGAGCAGAGAATGAAATTGCATTATAAGGACGCAATTGAACAGACCGAGCAAGTTCAAATTGACGTAACATGAAACCTATTAGTGCAAAAGCCCCATGGAGAGCGACAAAAGTCCACAGACCCCCTAATTGACACCAACGAGTAAAATCCCCTTGCGCTTCCGGACCCCATAGTAGCAACAAAGAGTGTGCTAAACTATTGGCAGGGGTGGAAACTGCCGCGGTTAAGAAATTACAACCTTCCAAATAGGAACTAGCCAATCCATGGGTATACCAAGAAGTTACAAAAGTTGTCCCTGTAAACCAACCCCCTAAAGCGAAATAAGCACAAGGAAAGAGCAATAGGCCAGACCATCCTACAAAAACGAAACGGTCCCTTCGTAACCAGTCGTCCATAATATCAAATAGATCATTTTCTTCTTTAGTAACTCTACCAAGGGCTATAGTCATAGCGATCCTCCTATTCAATTACTTCAACCATTTCCGAGCACCTCGTATCACTTCCAAGGCATAGGATAGTTTAATTATCTGTGGACGATTTCTTTCTCGTTCAATGCCCTTTTTCAAAGGTCTCGAAGATAGAAATTTTGCATTTTTATCTATGGGGTCACAACCGAGGTCGTGGTAAATCCATGAATTTGATTCGATTAGTTTTTCTTATACTATAGAAATAAACATTTGAATTCAGCATTATTCCATGACTCCTATTTCAAAGCCTATCCTTTAAGGGAAAAATGAAAATAAAAGTAACCCCTCTTTTCCCACTCGCTTTCTATTGCATGGGTGGAAGAACAAAAATAGGATTCTGAAAAAAAAAGAAAGATATTGAAAAAATTTGACTTTCGAAATAAATTTTTATGTGTAGCGGAATGGAGTTGCGATTTTTTCTTATTCCTATAGAACATCTAGTAACAAGAATATGAAATCGTAAATAGCGAAAAATTCTTGCCTTGCGCGGTCTAAGTCTAAGGAAATGCAAAAAATCCGCTTATACAATTTCATCTACATCGAATTTATATATCAGAATAGCGGATAGAGGCATCATTCAAGGAGTCAGGTCTACTTACTTTATATTTCTTTCCGATTTTATGGTGGGTTTGATAAGAACCCTTTTTGCTTTGTTGATAAATAATCGAAAAAAGAGTTTTTTCTTTTTTATATAACCTGCTTGTTTTATTATAACAAGTCCTATATGGAAATGCCCGCTGAAGAGAAAATCTATCTGATTGTTTCTCAGCCAATATCGAATTTTAGAAAGAAAAAACAAGAATTTTCTTCTTTTTTTTATTAACATTAAGAAAAAAGAATATGACTAAAATGGAATTGGCAATATAATTTTTATGGACTTTTGAAAGAAAAAGGAAGGATTTTTTGCAATCGTTATTTCTTGCCTCTGTCATATCACGGAAACCTTTCGATTTGGAACGGGGAGAGATGGCTGAGTGGACTAAAGCGGCGGATTGCTAATCCGTTGTACAATTTTTTTGTACCGAGGGTTCGAATCCCTCTCTTTCCGCCCCCTCGGATCATTTGGGACTTTCGAATTGGAAGGAATTCTGACCCCCGGATTTTCTCATAGATAAATGTACGAAACAAATCCAATTTGTAAGAAAAAATTCCAAAAAAATTTGGATTTTTACTCCTCACGCCCAGGATTACGTCCTGGGTCATTAGATAAGAATCCAAAGATAAAGAGGGAAACAAAGAATATCACTACTGTATAAACAAAAAGTTTGAGAGTAAGCATTACATAATCTCCAAGATTTTTTTTTAAGGAATAGATTACCCGTTTTTCCTTACCACACAGATCCATTAGGATGGGTTTTGTTCGTTTTGACACCTAAAAATGCAAAAATCAATTCTTGCAATTTTTTGCAAGAATTGATTTATAATAAGCACTCTTATCAATATCAAAAATTAGGTTAGGTATTGTGTGGGTACCTAAGGGTACCTGCTCAACGTAGGTGCAGGGGGTAGAAAGGCTGATCCAAATTTATTGCTGCAGTTATACATTCAATGTAGAAGAATTTCAATTTTAGAATTGAAGGTTCATAATAGAAGATAAGACTTCTCGGCTTTTATCCATTTTTAGAATTTTTTTGGAATGAATACATCATTCAATTTGGCAGACAGAGTAGTAAAGATTTCATCGAAAACTTACAGCAGCTTGCCAAACAAAGGCTAATAGAAAAAAGAGTACAGGTATGACAGGCATAACATCCACGATTGGGTTGAAAATGGCATAAGCTTCGGGCAATTTGGCGAAGAAAAAACTAGTCGGATAAAGAACAGAATTAAAACAGATACAGGTTAAACTAAGTATATTAGGCATAACAAGCATTTCGTTCTTGTAGAGTAGATAATTGGATTTTGATTGAGTTATTTTTCTAAGGGAAAAAGGAAAAGGCGGATTCTAAATCCTTTTTTCTTCGGACTTTCCCAAACGCAAAATACCTCCTTGTATTCGCACTCTCAAATGAGAATGGAAGAAATTCGACTTTCATATAATATCTTAATAGAATTCCATGTAATGATCAATGCATTTTTTGGATTCTATATTATCTGCATGTCTAGAATCCTAGCAAGAGAGTATCCCTCATTTTTTATGTAATTGAAGTGGGATTGACGAATAACAAAACAAATAAACATAATAGTGTTTATTAGTGTCGCATAAAACCCGAAATGGGGCGTGGCCGAGTGGTAAGGCAGCGGGTTTTGGTCCCGTTACTCGGAGGTTCGAATCCTTCCGTCCCAGATTTTTCTGATGAAACGAAAGATGAAATCGTACTGTACCCCGCACGAGACAAAAGAAAGTTTATTAATATTAAAGAGAATAATTATCTTTTATGAACTCTTAGATTAGATGCATTTCTAAGCATTCATTTTCTTTCTCAGAAAACATAATCAAGTGTCAAGTCCAGTCAAATTGAATATCTTTATTTTCATGAAAAATTTGGTCTATACGTAAAACACTGTATAAAAAATGAGACCTATCCCTTTATGATAGAGATAGATTTTTGTTGTATTATATTATTAGCAAAAAGGGTCCTTCTTTGGTTAAGCGAAAACGATCTCGATCTGTGATTCTTTAAATATCCAGAATGATCCATTCTGGTAAGGATAAGGTAAGAACTGTTCGTTGGATAGAATGGATTCAAAAAATCATACTTCTCCTAATTTTTGATTTGGAGTTGCTTCTTTTAGGTAAAAGAAAGAATGCTATAAGTAAAAGCAAAGACCTTAATTTTACTTTACACGAAATGTGTGTTTTTTTTTTACTTCATTTTTTTCTTTCTTTTGGTATTCGAGTCGAAGAAGTACGAGAATTCTATAACTACCAAAAAACTTTCAATCTATTCATTGGAATAGTTTATTTAGTTAATAGTTAATTGTTTTTGTTACGGAAAAATATATTGCTAATCTAATTCAAATATAGTAATTAAATTAATTCAATTTTTTTGAGGTTGATAGTTTATTTGTTGGAGAAGAGTCGATCCTTCTCTTCTCATTTCAGGATTGACCATCTCGAGTCCTCTGTTGAGGATGGAAATTCAATAATAAATAAGTCTTAAGCAAACTTGTTTATTCGTCTTTTTCGAACTATGTTTCCTTCATATGATAGAATATGGGTTTAAATAAATTGGATCTTTGCGGAGTCTTCCCCGATAAATACTTATTTCTTTTATCCATATTTTTCCATAGATAGCAAGTTTAAATTAGTATACAAAAAACTAAACCAATGACTATTCATGATCCCATCCATATTGGATCAATTCCCTATACCACTTTGCAATGAAATTAGAGGAATGTTTGTTATGGTGAAACTTCGTTTAAAACGATGTGGTAGAAAGCAACGTGCGACTTGAAGGACATGATCGATTGTGGATTTTGCTATCCATCATTTTCCATAGTAATGAAAATGCTCTTGGCTCGACATAGTCTGTTCTATTCGTCCCGAACCAAATTTGCGCTGGGTTGTTTGTAAGTAAATAGTACACGATGGAGCTCGAGAGGACAGAATTTCTTTTTTATCAAGGGAAAGAATCTAGGGTTAGTGAAAACTAATAAATTAGGCCAACTTTGTCAGTCTATCCTTAATATAGAAGTCGAAAGGTTAAAAAAAGAAGAAAGTCCAATTTTGGAAGATTGGAAAAATTCTTTCAATTAAAAGTCTATCAAAATCAATCGCTCATATTCGATTTCTATAGAAGAGGGAAATGCTTTATCGAAGGAAATAAGAAAAAAAGGGTATGTTGCTATTCTTTTGAAAGAAAAAAGAATAGGAATTCCCGAAGTAATGTCTAAACCCAAGGATTTCACAAATCAAAGATAAAGAATTCCGGAACAAGTAAACGCGATTTTCAACTGTCTCAACAATAAAATTGTCTCAACAATTGAATTGGATCAGAATAAGGAATAAAAGTCAATTCGTTCGAGATGAGACAAAGAAAAGAGTTTAGAGACGACTCAAAAAATTTCGAAGGATTTTTCCTTTTAAGTCTGTCAGTCAAAATTAGCCAACTTGAGTCATGAGTATAAATGAAATTTGTTTTTTCTGTAAGGAAATTAATGCAAGTCATAGTCTAATTTCTATTTACTTGTATTATAGACATAAATTGGAATCATTTTCTCGAGCCGTATGAGGAGAAAACCTCCTATACGTTTCTAGGGGGGGCATTGTTTAGCTACATCTATCCCAATAAGCTGTCTATCGAATCGTTGCAATTGATGTTCGATCTCGAAGAGAAGGAAGAGATCTTCGAAAAGTAGGTTTTTATGATCCGATAAAGAATCAAACTTGTTTAAATGTTCCAGCTATTCTCTATTTCCTTGAAAAGGGTGCTCAACCTACAAGAACTGTTTATGATATTTTAAGGAAGGCAGAATTCTTTAAAGAAAAAGAAGGAACTTTGAGTTAATTGAAGAACTAAATGAATAAAAAAGTAGGACAGGGATCACTAGTATCCCTCGCTGTCTAATTATTTAGACACAATTTGCCTCTTTCTTAGTCCTATTTTTGACTGGATTTATGTCGTGCCAATCCAACATAAGCCTTTATTTTATTTACTTTTTATATCTAATTTGTTTTCTTACTATTGTATTTCCATTGACAAAGGTCTATTGAACAAATAGAATTTGTAGATAGATAGGTCTCTTTATCCTCACTCCATATTAGGTTTTTCTGCCTACACTTCGCTCAAATGATAGGGTTGTCCCTCTTGCATGTACTCTCATACATACAAGATTTTTTTATTTAAAGAAATTTAAAGAAATAAAAATTGCTAAAAAAATGACAATTTTGCCATCGTGATTGGAGCCGCTCTTTTTTTAACCTTAGTGAAATTTAACCGGACCTGTTCATTTTGGCATTTGAGTGTTTTTAATGGGGGATAAAATCTTTCTTTTGATGTCTTGCTAGTTCAATGTTTTGACAGGAGCGTGCGGTGTAATTCCATTGATTTTTGGGTTTCGATCGTATCTAAGATCCTATTTTTTCTGGGTTGCTAACTCAATGGTAGAGTACTCGGCTTTTAAGTGCGACTATGATCTTTTACACATTTGGGTGAAGCAACAAATTCGTCCAGACTCTTGGTAGAGTCTAGAAGACCACGACTGATCCTCAAGGGTAATGAATGGAAAAAATAGCATGTCGTAATAAAATCAAATTCTTATTTTGGATTTTAGGAATGGAATAAAAAAATTCCGATTTTCTGGGTCTAGTGAATAAATGGATAGAGTCTGGCTCCAATTCTGGTAAAATAAAAAGCAACGAGCTTAACTTCTTAATTGAAATAATTCCCCGATCTAATTAGACGTTAAAAATAGATTAGTGCCTGATGCGGGGAAAGGTTGGGTTTTCCTATGAGCGGACCCTTGATTTTTTCTTTTTTTTTTTTTAGAAATCCTAATTATTCTTGATTATGGATTGAAAAGGGATGTTATGGATTGAATGTGTAAAAGAAGCAGTATATTGATAAAGAGACTGTATTCCAAAGTCAAAAGAGCGATTGGCCTACAAAAATAAAAGATTTGTTCTCTTTTGTAATTAGAACAAACATAAAATAATTGGATAGAAAAGGAAAAGATCTGTGGATTAGACTCCCTTTCTTTCCAGGGTTTGTATTCAAAAATGCAACACCCTGTTCTGACCATATTGCACTATGTATCATCATTTGATAAACCGAGAAATGCTTCTTCTTTCTGATTCAAGTAGAAATACAAATGGAAAAATTCGAAGGGTATTCAGAAAAACAGAAATCTCGTCAACAATACTTCGTCTACCCACTTCTCTTTCAGGAGTATATTTATGCATTTGCCCATGATTATGGATTAAATGATTCCGAACCCGTGGAAATTGTTAGTTGTAATAACAAGAAATTTAGTTCACTACTTGTGAAACGTTTAATTATTCGAATGTATCAGCAGAATTTTTGGATTAACTCGGTTAATCATCCTAACCAAGATCGATTGTTGGATTACAACAATTTTTTGTATTCTGAGTTTTATTCTCAGATTCTATCTGAGGGGTTTGCGATCGTTGTAGAAATCCCATTCTCGCTACGAGAATTATCTTGTCCGAAAGAAAAAGAAACACCAAAGTTTCAGAATTTACGATCTATTCATTCAATATTTCCCTTTTTAGAAGACAAATTTTTGCATTTACATTATCTATCACATATAGAAATACCCTATCCTATCCATTTGGAAATTTTGGTTCAACTCCTTCAATACCGGATCCAAGATGTTCCATCTTTGCATTTATTGCGATTCTTTCTCAACTACTATTCGAATTGGAATAGTCTTATTACTTCAATGAAATCTATTTTTTTTTTTCCAAAAGAAAATAAAAGACTATTTCGATTCTTATATAACTCTTATGTATCAGAATATGAATTTTTCTTGTTGTTTCTTCGTAAACAATCTTCTTGCTTACCATTAA